AACAGCAACCCTAGTTGCCATCTTTCTATCTGGTTTACTTGTAAGTTTTACCGGGTACGCCTTATATACCGCTTTTGGGCAACCTTCTCAACAACTAAGAGATCCATTCGAGGAACACGGGGACTAGTTGAAGTAATGAGCCTCCCAACATTGGGAGGCTCATTACTTTAATTGAGATAATGAAAAATCATTTCACTTTCTAGTTGGAACTTTAGGTGGTTCTCGAAAAAAGATAGCGAAAAAAATTATCCCTAGAGTCGAGACTAAAAGGAATGTATAAACCAATGCTTCCATAGATTCGATTGTGGTTTACAATTATAGCTTCCCTACCTGTTTGGTTTTTTTTTTCTTTTGGGGAATCATCTCGAAAGAGCAAGAGCCAAAAAGGCGGTGATGCAAATTCACTCCGGTACTCTATGTAAAAATCCCTCCAAAAAGAAAATAGAGGCGAAAGATACCAAAGCGTTCTTGTATCAGACTGCCTGTCTTCTTGTAGTTGGATCCCCAAGTTTTTGGAATGCTCCAAACTCTACTTGAGCATCCAAATCTGGGTCAATACCAGCAAAAACATCTCTGAACAAGGTTCTAGCACCATGCCAAATGTGTCCGAAGAAGAAGAGCAAAGCAAACGAAGCATGCCCAAAAGTAAACCAACCCCTTGGACTGCTACGAAAAACACCATCGGATTTCAAAGTCGCACGGTCTAATTCAAAAATTTCACCCAATTGAGCGCGTCTAGCATATTTTTTCACAGTAGCAGGATCACTATAACTGACTCCATTGAGTTCACCGCCATAGAACTCAACGGTTACACCTACTTGTTCAACACTATACTTCGATTCTGCCCTCCTAAAAGGAATATCCGCTCTAACAATTCCGTCGCCGTCTACCAAAACGACTGGAAATGTTTCAAAAAAAGTAGGCATACGACGTACAAAAAACTCACGCCCTTCTTTATCTCTAAAGATAGGGTGCCCTAACCATCCAACCGCTATTCCATCTCCGTTATCCATTGAACCTGCCCTGAATAATCCTCCTTTTGCCGGATTATTGCCGATATAATCATAAAAAGCTAATTTTTCAGGAATTTTAGACCAGGCTTCTGATAAACTTTGATTTTCTGCTAGCCCGGCGCTAACTCTTCGATATATCTCTTGCTGGAAGTAACCCTGATCCCATTGATAACGAGTGGGACCAAATAATTCGATGGGAGTAGTTGCTGAACCATACCACATAGTTCCAGCAACAACAAAAGCTGCAAAAAAGACAGCCGCGATACTACTGGAAAGTACGGTTTCAATATTTCCCATACGCAATCCTTTGTATAGACGTTGTGGCGGTCGGACGCTAAGATGGAATAGACCCGCTAATATGCCCAACGTACCTGCTGCAATATGATGAGATGCTATTCCTCCCGGAACAAAAGGGTCAAACCCTTCCACGCCCCACGACGGATTTACAGGTTGTACTTTTCCCGTTAGTCCATAAGGATCGGACACCCATATTCCAGGACCATATAAGCCTGTTACATGAAATGCACCAAAACCAAAGCAAGCCACCCCGGAAAGAAATAAATGAATTCCAAAGATCTTGGGCAAATCTAAAGAAGGTTTTCCTGTACGTTCATCACAAAATATTTCTAGATCCCAATAGACCCAATGCCAGATAGCTGCTAAAAAGCATAAGCCAGAAAACACAATATGTGCCCCAGCTACACCTTCGTAACTCCAAATCCCCGGATTCGTTACAGTCCCTCCTGTGATACTCCAACCTCCCCATGAATTGGTTATTCCTAAACGAGTCATGAAGGGTATAACGAACATACCCTGTCTCCACATTGGATCAAGAACAGGGTCAGAAGGATCAAAAACTGCTAATTCATACAGAGCCATTGAGCCCGCCCAACCAGCAACCAGAGCTGTATGCATTATATGAACGGAAAGCAACCGGCCAGGATCATTCAATACAACGGTATGAACACGATACCAAGGCAAACCCATGGAAAATACCCCTTTATCAAAGAAAAATAGGCACTACGTAACTTTATTGCATTGGAAAATACTATACTATGACTATCTTATGGACCTTCCTTGTTCAGTGGATTATTTCCTAACAAAGGTTCAGTTAATATTTATTCTATTCTGTTCGTAGGAACAAAGAGAAGCAGATTTATTTTATACTCGATAAGTACCAATACGCAATGGGGGATTGATACCATTTTCTATGAGTAAATGCGTCCATCCTTATTGATTATTAGAAGGACCTATTCATACAAATTTTCCTTTATTTATTTATTTTGTCTTTCTTTCTGAATTTTTCGGATAAAATAAATATGATAAAGCCAATATGATAAAGACAATAAAACCATATTGTTACGTTTCCACATCAAAGTGAAATATAGTATCTACTTCTTTTTTCTTTTAATTCATGCCTGTTGGTCTTCCGAAAGTTCCTTTTCTAATTCTTGACGAAGATGAAGAGATAGAATGGACTGACATATAGTGTGACTTGTCAGATATATTGGGTCATACGGGATTTCCCCGCTCTCTCCCCCGATCGAGAGCTCCTCTGTTTTGCCCAAGAAAGATAAATTGAATCATCAAAAAATGGGAGCGTGAAGTGTAATTAGATGTATTGTTTGGGGGAATTCATAATACTATTATTAATTAGAATAATTTATGGTTGACTTTGGTTGGACTTAAAAAATGAAGTATCCAGGCTCCGTTTAGCAAAAACCCAATTGGGAATATATCTATAATTACTACGTGTATCATAAATGATTCCTGTTTGTTATTTAGAAAGTCATAAGAAAAAGAAATGGTGATGGGACGATTTGTCCTATATGTGCAAATCCAAATCGGGCAGATCTTGACCCGGAGTAGAACATAAACCTAAAAAGCTGAAAGAGACGCATTCAGGAACAAGAAAATACCATCGTGATTTGGATTGAATCTCGATGAAACAATACATCAATGAGAAGTTAATTCAATAAGTTTATTGACGTTTTTCTACGAAAAAAAGTAAAAATTTGTCTTTATTAAAAAATCGAAGAAAAAGCCCTTGCCTTAGAAGTTCGAAAAAAACTGCTATGAAAAAGAATAGGAAAAAAGAAGGAGGGAATCTATACATTGATTCATTTTTTTCGCAATTTTTTTTTGAACCGTATGTCTCAAAAGTTGCTTGTACGGTCCTCTAAGGAATAGAATTTTTCCTTACTCAACGTACTTTATCAACGAAGAATACTTATTTTAGGCTCTGAAATTACTTCAGAGAACGCGAATATCCTTTCAGGTGCTTTGATATATTTCAGTCTCTCGGATTCTAGCAGAGAATTTAAACTTCTTATAAACTCTCCTGGTGGATCAGTAATAGATGGAATAGCCATTTATGATACTATAGACACTCTTCTCGCACCAGTCGAGACAACAGCTGTGGGAGTAGTCGCGTCAATGGCGTGTTTTATCCTGACTGGAGGAACTTCACGTACAGCATTCCCTCACGCTTGGCGCCAATGAGGTTTTTTTATTTGAGAGAAAAAAGAAAACTATGCCTTCGCCATATGAATATTAAGTAATAATAGCATGGCACTTCGAATTCGATATGAAAAATTTTTGTATTGTTTTTTTTTTTCAAAAGATTCGATTATGTATCGAGAGAGTAGTATGAGATAAAAGGTATTTCCGATTTTCTCTTATCTATCGGGAGTCAAATTCAGCGTCACAAACTTTTTTGTTTTCACACCGAAGGGCTCTTAACAATATTTATGTTAGAAAAAAAGAGTGCGAAAAAAACAAGATTTTTCCTTTTTTAGTTGGATCAAAAAGAAACTTTGGGATTGCTGAATCAAAGACAAAAAAAGAATCTATTTTAAAATAGAAAGCAACGGAGCCATCATAGTATTTTTTAACTCCTCCGAAAGAAAGGGTGGCAATTTGATCATTTACTCATCTGGAGCTGAGAGATTCTATTTTTATCTTTCTTGAATGGAAAGTAAGGGTCAATTTCAATTTGATTGTAGAGCCGTATGCAATGCACAAAAGACGATGCCCGTACGGTTGTTCAATTCTATCTTTTTTTTTCCTATTATTCTTTATCTTTCTTTTCTATTCGTTTCACACAGCAAATAGAGAATCCTTCTATCATCAGGGTAATGATGCATCAGCCCTCTAGTTCTCTTTCGGACGTGGAAATGGAAGACACTGTCCTGGAAATGCAGGCAATAGAAAAAATACGCGACTGCATCATAGATGGTTATAGAAGAACGACGTTGAAATCCCGAACGGAAATAATGGATGCCCTGGAAAAAGACGTTTTTATGTCAGCAATAGAAGCCAAAGAGTATAGACTTGTTGATAGTATAGTAGGAGAAAATGGTTTTGAATTTCCATGAATTGAGATCTTATCTCCTAGCTTACTTCTATCAGAGAAATAAAATAGATTTTGCGCGAATCCGTGATTTGAGGTTTTATTTCCGATTTTACTATTTTTTTAAATAGAAAAAAATTCATAATGATCCGGTTAGGATCAATCTAAACCAGCCCATTACCTATATGATTCAATATGCCAACTAGTCAACAACTTCTTAGAAATGCAAGACAGCCAATTCCAAATGTCGTGAAAACCCGCGCTCTTCGGGGATGTCCTCAGCGTCGAGGAAGATGTACTAGGGTGTATGTGCGACTCGTTTAGATCATGAACTGACACAAAAAAAAGCAAGAAAACCGCTTTCCAGTATGAATGATCAGTACCAGTGAATAGGATAGAATGGAAGAAGCAACTCCATTCACTATCTAAAACTAAAATAAGCAAATCAATCCCTCTATTGTGTAGAAAGTTTATGGTTTCCATTGGTGCAAATCCAATCAACTGAATTTAAGATGAGAAGCAATTCTCCATTGGTAGCAAATGGTTATCCATTAAGCGGAGGAAATCTTATTGAAATTCAAAAAAAAACAGAGGAGTTCTCACTCAGTCAAGAACGGACTACGAGGGTCAGCTAT